AATCTCGCTTGGGCTGCTTTAATGGTAGTCTTTACGTTTTCCCTTTCGCTAGTAGTATGGGGAAGGAGTGGACTCTAGAAGTACTACTAATTGAGTTTAGGAACTAAACAGTAGCACTTTTTTTTATAGATCGTTCGGCAAAGTTTTTTTTATTTAAAATTTCACTATTTCAATTTAAAATTTTATTTTTAAATTGAAATAGAAATGAAAAATATCTTCATTTCGAAATTCTCTTGGATTTTAGTTCAGTAATGTATTCTATTAATAATAAATATATCTGAAGAATACTCTTTCAATCATTCAATCAAAGAAATATTTCAATTATTTCCGTGTTCGTATTTTGAAAGTAAAAAAAGTAAAAGGAATACAAATGGTAGGAAATTTATTCCAACTGAATTCTTCATAAATTTTCTATTTCGATGAACTGACTCTTACCAAAGTTAGATATGGACCATGAGGAAGAACGGAACTTTTTTTTTATTTTGTTTACCTCTTTACTGTTCAAAGATCAAAGAGAAAACAATTCGGTTATTCCATTACGTGGATACACATTGGGAAACAACATAGTAGTTGTCCAACGAGATACTGCACATCCTAAAATATTGTCTTGGGCGAGTCACATATTGCGCCGCTTGTTTTCGTTTTACTATTTTAGAAATTTTATTTATGTTTTGCTTGTTTTATTGAACCCATTTCATATCATGGTTCAAACGTTAAAAGTCGACGGGTTTTACTAATCCTTTTCGAAATCCGAAGAAGTTCCCATGGATCATTTGTCAACTCCTCAACCAATGACTTCTTCGATCGGGATTCATATTGAAAATAATCAGAAATCTAGGAATTCTAATCGTAAAAGTCGCTTTCGATTATTTCAAATTAATTTAATTGAAATCAACACAAATTAAATACAAATAGATAAAGCAAAGAAATAGAATTGGGATACTATATAATATACATTATCACTATATATATTATATATACGTAATTAACGTAATTAAATCTATTTCTATATATATATATAGAAAAGGAATATGATGATACTATTGTAGATTGATCTATATTAATCTATATTAAATTAACCTGCATTACAATACAACTTTATACACTACAATAACAATACTAGATAGTATGGTAGAAAGAAATATCTGAATCTTTCTACCATACTATCGTATCTCATAGAATACGACTGATTCTAGTCTGCCCATTTCATTTAAGACGCGGAATTTTTATCCTTTTCTTCTCTGCAATTATTGATAAGAAATAAAAAATCAAGTTTAATTCAAATTAATCACCTTGGCTGACTGTTTTTACGTATATTATAAGTAAAAAAGCAGTAGGAACTAGAATAAACAGTGCAGTAGCAATAAATGCGAGAATATTTACTTCCATAATCTCATTGTTTAATTTTTCTTTAATTCGCAATAACTCGGGAGTTAATCCCATAGAGATAATAAATCTTTCGCCTGTAAATTCAATGGGATGCATTACATCTCGATGATATCGAATCGGATCAATATCATGAATAACAATATCGGAGCTATCAAATCGATTCATCGTCAAGAATTGAATAGTATAACATAGGACGATCTTTTATCCATACTGAACTCAAAATTTGATTCCCAATACAATCAATAATTCCTTTATTTATTTATCATTCTTTTCCATTCTTTCTTTTCTATAACCTACCGCCCTCTTTGTACAATCATCTGATGAAGTATCATCTAACCGCCTTTCCACTTACCATTGGTTCTAAACAAACCCCAACAAACAATAGAAGCTCAATGAAAAAAAAGGACGGAGCTAAGTTATAAACTCCTTTTTTTAATGATCCAATCTTCTTGGAAAACAAAAGAAGTATGATAAAGACGAGTACAAATTCCGGTATAAAAAAATCGAATATTCCATCAAATTAACTATTTTTTTTTTTTATATATTTATATTTTATATATTTATATATAAATTTTAAAAGTTTGTTCTTTCAAGGAAAAACCCTTATAAAAAAAAAAAAATGCATTACCTCGCTAATAAAAAAGTTATCCTTGTTTGATCTTTATTTTTTGAATATCCTCTTTCATTGGATTAGTAATGGGACGCATATATCAAAAGCTCAATGCGAAATTTGAATGAGATAGATTATTTCAAATTAGTAAAATTTGAAATTGAGGTTACACAAAATAGGGCCCGAAAAGGATATACTTTTATTTTAATCTTAAAATAAAAGTATTCTATACTATTCTATACACAGTAACTATGTTCAATTTATTTTATATTGTACAAATTCCATTTATGTATGTACTCCCGGGAAACATACAATACTCTACTCTATTTCATATTTCACAGATCGGGAGTAATTGAAAAAGCCAGACCCAGTACAGTACGGTATCCCGTGGAATCCTGAATCTGATGCTAATAATACAATAATTGTACTAATCCACATATGCCTCTCTCCCATCAATCGAATCGGTACTAGTCGAAGAAATGGAAATTCCCCCATTTGGTT